TATTGAAAAAATTCAATTATTGATTCACTATTCGTCGAACCATATGGATCGATCTAGCAATAATAGAATGTATTTCTGTTTACTGAATCACATAAAATTTTAGCCAACCCCATATATGATATGTATTTCATACGTATGAACGGAGACGAGACGGAGGAATGAAGAGCATTTTCGACGCAAGTTCGAATTTGCGACAGGTACAAATAGAAATAAATTGAGAAAATATTCCTGAAAAAAATTCTGTTAATTCCACTTATGGAGTCTTGTTCTTGTGATAGAATATCAAAATTGATCCAATTTCTACCTATTATTATGATATTACGATCCAATGGGGTACCAAAAAAAGAAATGGGTTCGAAATTCGATCTCCTCTCTATGAATGAGATAAAGATGAATGAGATAAAGACAGAATAATCAGAAGTAGTATAGAGTTTCCTTTTTTTTTTTAACACACTCAATTTCATGTTCAAAAAAGAATTCGCGGATTCTTTTTGGTAGTCAGTGGAATTTATAGAATATGATTGAATTGCGTAATATAAATAGAAAATATAATAAGAATTGTATTTATTTTATTAAGTACATGCTGATACGGCTATCTATTTTATCCATATATCACATCTTTTATTGTAATTTCACTTGGGACAACGTGAGTCACACTCCATCAAAATTTGTATTTTCTATTCAATATATTCAATGCAAAATTGAAACAGGAGGATTCTCTATAGGGATATGTACATAAGAGAGAGATCCAGTTTGGTATCTGGGTAACAATTTCTGTTCTGGGGTTTACATATACACATATATGTTATTATAATTGATAATTGAAATTGAAAAGGATTGATTATTGAAAAAAAAAAATGAATACTGATTAGTCATAAATCAATTTGATTTTCTTTTGCTATTCAATGAAACAAAATTTCATTGGAGATAAAAATGGAAGAATCGTTCGCTAATTCAAAGTAAATTGTTAATGGTTCCAATTTGTCCTGAATTTTTCAGTCTGTGACCGAAAATCCATTTTTTCTACTCTCAATAAAAAAGAGAAGGGATGTTTTTAAGCGATGTATATTTTAAGATACAATCATTAGAATATAGATAATATTTTTATCCATTTTGGACCGAATTTGGCGGCATGGCCAAGTGGTAAGGCGGGGGACTGCAAATCCTTTATCCCCAGTTCAAATCCGGGTGTCGCCTGATCAACAAAAGATTTTTTATTTCTTTCCTATCTTGCCGATCTAATTCGACGAATTCTTGCGGAGCAAGAAGCAGAGGCAAAGGACTAAGTGGGCGTGTCAATACTCGATTTTGATAACCCATGGCGTAGGTTTTATAAAAGACTGTAATTTTTTTTTCTCAAAATTTAGGTGTAGCCCAAATCGGTATCAATAGGGATGAAGCAACTCTCACTTATTACTTTAATGATTGACTCTCACCATTTATTTGATTTTTCAATTGAATCAAATAAATGGTGAGAGTCAATTCCGGGATTCAGAACTAAGGTCGGAAATCTCGGTATCCAAAGGTTCCTAAGGGACACTCTGTTTTTGCTACTAGAATTGAAGAAGAGATTATACGAAAGACTATAATAACAAGATCTCTTAAATTACCCTTATTCAAAGTAGTGTCTCGTGACTCCGTCTGGTATTAAAAGAGTAAAGGGTAAAGTTGAAAAAAAAAGAATGTATTAATTAATAGTGGTGGTGAGTTCTCCGGATTCTTTCACAGAAAGAAAGACAGTAAGCTTAGATCAAATAGGAAATAGAGGTATCTGATAGATAGTTATCTATCGTGATGGTATATTTTTATGCTTTTTGCTTAGTAAGGAAAGGCATTAATATCAAAACAAACAATAGGTCTTACTATTCTTACATGCTCCATATAGAAGCATTCCTTTGATATTTCCAAGGAAAAGGCGTGTGTATCATCGTATTTGTACTAAATGCTTCCTGATTTTACCAGAAACCCTAAAATATAGAAACTTGTTACGAGTGTATTCATTGAATTGGTTCATCAATAAATAGTCTTACCTATTTTGACTCTGCGCCATTGATTCCGCTATGATTATTAATCAATAATAGAATAATTCCTTCATAGAAATAGGGGACATAATTCACATGGATATAGTAAGTCTTGCTTGGGCTGCTTTAATGGTAGTCTTTACATTTTCCCTTTCACTTGTAGTATGGGGAAGGAGTGGACTCTAGGGCTGGGCACTACTAATTGCTCAATCGAACCGTATCAATTCTTTATTGATCATTTTGCGAAGCCCTAAAAAAAGAAAAATGTCTTCCAAATTGTACTGGAATACAGTAATGAATGATTACCATAATTGTATTTCGAAACTCAAATCTACGCATGATAGGCGATTTTTTCCAACCTAATTTTTCCTAAATATTCTATTTTAGTGAATCAGCTCTTATCATAATTATGGATATTACAATAAGAAAAACTAATACTATTTTTTTTTTTCTTTATTTATTTCCCTTTTTCTTTTACCTTTCTAAAAGAAAGTCGTTCCGCTATTACGACAATACATATTTTCTTTCTATCGGAAACGAAGCGATTAGTGATTGGCCAAAGAGATCCGACACATAAGAAAATTAGATCTTTCTTCTGTTGAGCGATCCACATATCACACATTTAACATTTGTTTTAGACTACTAGAAAAGTTTTTATGCTTTTTTTGATTCATCTCATGTTTAAGCATGAAAAATGGACAGGGTCTGCTCTACTCCTTTTACAAATCCGAAGAAGTTACTGTATAACTTAACTCCGCGGATCATCCGTTAATTGTTCAATCAATGACTTCTTGAGATGGGAAATCAAACTAAAAGAAATAGAGTGCTATCTATATGTACATCTAATATATGTACATACATATTGTAATTTGATCTATATATAATAATAATAAAAACAATACTATAGCTGGTGTGGTAGAAAGAACTATATATATAGTTCTTTCTACCACACCAGCTTAGATACTTACTACGATACTTCTGATTCCAGCCTAATCATTTCATTTAAGATTTAGAGTTTGAATCCCTTTCTTTCATTTCTTGAATCATCGATAAGAACTAATAATAATTCAAGTTTCATTCAAATTAATCATTTTGGCTGACTGTTTTTACATAGATGATAAGTAAAAAAGCAGTAGGAACTAGAATGAACAGTGCAGTAGCAATAAGTGCGAGAATATTGACTTCCATAATCTAATCTTCTTTTGTTTCGCAATAACTCGGGATCTAATCCCATAGAGATGATAAATTTGACTCCTGCAAATTCAACGGGATGAATTGCATCCCGATGATACTGAATCAGATCAATATTATGAATAACAATTTCTGATCTATCAAATCAATTCATCGTCGAAAATTCAATAATATAGTAGTAGTATAACATAGAAAGGAAAGATCTTTTTTCATACTAAATCAAAAATATCATTTTTGATTTGATCAGAAATACACATCAATCATTAGATTTTCATACCCTTTTTCCACTTTTTCTTTTCTATAACCTATTAGCTATCTTCCTTATACAACTTCCCTACTTAATACATACATATACATAGAATTATGTACATAAAATTATGAGGTATCATATGACTGGTATTGTCTGGGTCATACACAGATACAAACAGTATAAGTGAGATGGAAAAAGAAAGGATTAAGTATAAAAAATCAAATATTCGAACAAAAAATACTGAATATAGCAATACTACCGATTGTACCAATCGACATATGTCTCTCCCTTATCAATCAGTACTAGGGAAAGAACTAGGAAAAGAAATGGAAATTCCCATATTTATCTGATGATAAATGCGAAACAAAAGAAAAAAAAATTCCCCTCCCCGCACCGGGGATTCGATTCGGCTCCCCCTCTTCCCTTTCGCGAAAAATAGAGAAATGAATTGAGAAATTCATCGGATCCTAGTTCGGGACTGACGGGGCTCGAACCCGCAGCTTCCGCCTTGACAGGGCGGTGCTCTGACCAATTGAACTACAATCCCAGCAAGGTGTATAGCATACATATTCTTATGGTTTCATAAGAATTGTCATGTTGTAACGTAACAGATACACGAATGATATAGTGATATCATATCCACATAAACACGGGCTTTAGCGAGAGTGCCGCGGATTATTAGTAACTAGTGATTCTTTTTTTTATTGTTAAAAGTGGATAATCAACCTTTCAATGAGATGAGAAAAAAATATAAATAGAGCAAAAAAATGGACCCTTTTCCTTCATTTCTACAGATCAAGCATTTCTTTTCTGTAGGACAAATTGGTTATATTATACTCATGGAGCGGTGATTTTTTGGGCCGAGCTGGATTTGAACCAGCGTAGACATGTCGCCAACGAATTTACAGTCCGTCCCCATTAACCGCTCGGGCATCGACCCAGGAAGAATTCATTCTAGGCTTATTGATAATCCATGATCAACTTCCTTTTGTAGTACCCTACCCCCAGGGGAAGTCGAATCCCCGTTGCCTCCTTGAAAGAGAGATGTCCTAAACCACTAGACGATGGGGGCAGATCCGCCCGACCGTCATCATACTATGATGATAGTATGAACAGTTTTTTGGAATTGTCAATATAATCTAATGGTATGGCTAGATCCGAAGAGTCTTTCTATGTTATGATTCTATAGAATCATAACATTTTTTTGGGGGTTGATGCTTCATGAATGAAGCATCCCATACTATATCGATATAACGAAAGGAAGTATAGGATTCCTTCAGTTTAGGCAATGGTTAGCCGGACAGAAAAAAGGGGTAGGGGAGGTAAAACCCCATTTAGTTTCATTTAATTTATTTTCTTCCATTTTCACTCATTGCTTCCTTTATCGTTGAGATGCAATATAATATGCCTATCACTATCTCGCACTAAGCCAGAAAATTCAAAAACGAGAAAAATTTTACCCACTTTCTAGGTAAATAAAAATTTTTTGTCCATTATGAGTCTACTGCATATATGTATATATGTAGTAGACTCATAAT